TGTTATCCACACACACATATATGATATGAGGGTTCTATGTAAGAAAAAATTTACCAGATTCTCTTTTCCGGAGTTAAACTATCCATTGCAAGTAATTCAGTTCTTATAACTTATAATATAATTAATTAAATGCTTAACACCCAAGTAGGCTTACAAAGTTGATTATGATCAAGTGCTTTCTGGGTCATCTCATACCTTATGGTTGGCCTTTATCACCCCCCTAAAAAAATCTAGAGACTTTTTACATACAAAGGATTTACTCGTTACTAATATAATCTAGCCTCTGTTCTTCTTTAGATCTCCCTGTTTCACTCCGATAGTATCAGAAATAGAGAAAATGCAGAGGAAATGAATACATTTCCATACTACAATTTAATTAAGTGAAATAGATAAGACACAATCAATCTATCTGAATTATAGCATCACCTATTTTACTGGATATTACGGAGCCTGTTCATGTAAAATATGATGGAGTTTGATCATAGAAAGTATTTTCTTCAAGTGAGCCAGCCTACCTTCTGCGAGGGGGCGTACGCGGTGGTTAGAACGAAGACACATTTTATTGTGAATTCAAATGTGGCAGCTAAGATAAAGTTATATATCTGCGCAGCTCAATTAATAGTTCAAGTCACACACTCCCATAATCCATTTTTTCTTTGGAGAATTCCCTTCAACTATCAACTTTTTGTATCTATCAAATAAAGAATCCAATTTTGCGAAGTTTGAGGGGAAACATCCAAATACATGTCTTATTCTTTTAAATAATCCATATTTGTAGCAATGAAATACTATCCTTCCTCCCCCCCAAAAAACGATAAATGATTGATTACAAATATCTATGATACATATTCCCTATAAAGGACCAGAAATGCCTTGTTTACGTATCATTGGAAAGTGCATTAACATAAATACGGCAGTAAGAAGAGGTAATACAAAAGTGTGTAAACTATAAAAACGAGTCAAAGTAGATTGTCCGACACTAGCACTTCCGCGTAATAACTCTACCAAAGACGATCCTATTCCAGGAATAGCTTCAGGTACACCTGTTACAATTTTTACTGCCCAATAACCAATTTGGTCCCAGGGTAAGGAATAGCCAGTTACACCAAAAGACGCGGTCAATACAGCCAAAACTACACCTGTAATCCAGGTCAATTCGCGAGGTTTTTTAAAACCACCAGTGAGATACACACGAAATACGTGCAGGATCATCATTAGGACCATCATACTTGCCGACCATCGATGAACTGATCGTATTAACCAACCAAAGTTAGCTTCAGTCATTATATATTGAACAGAAGCAAAAGCCTCAGTAACAGTCGGACGATAGTAAAAAGTCATAGCAAATCCCGTCGCTACTTGGACTAAAAAACAAGTAAGTGTAATTCCTCCTAAACAATAAAATATGTTGACATGAGGAGGAACGTATTTGCTAGTTATATCATCTGCAATCGCCTGAATCTCAAGACGTTCTTCGAACCAATCATAGACTTTATTGAGATAGGTAAACCAAGGAGACTCCCCCCTCTGCGAGTCGTATGTGAGAATTTCATCTCGTACGGCTCAAACAGAAATACCCAAATATTTGTTTTAACTTATATGTGTAATAGTTTGAAACTTTTTAAATTAATCCTATGATTTCACTCTTCTCTCAAGATAGGAAAAATATAGAAATCCGAAAGATCTTCTTTGTGGTTATAATGCCAAAATATCAAGTCGGCTCCTTCGTCTTTATATTGATCGTTACAGGCCTATTGAATATTCTCTATAGACTTATTTTATTTTCTTTATTTGTGTTATTTTTTTTTATTGGTATATGTAATACAACTTTACTGCTGTCTTCTTTATTATTGATAGGAATTCTCTTGTTAAGACCCTATGAATCGATTAAAAAAACACCAGATTCATACCAGAACCACGATGATTCACTAAAATCTTCAATCTAAGCCCCAAAATTCTTTGAGTAAGAACTGTTGGATCATCACTTATTCAATGAATAGATATAATGAAAAACAATACAAAAAAAAACATTTGTCCTTTGATCAAAAGAAAGAGAAGTGTCAGTTTGAAAGAATACAAATCTTTCGATTTAGAACTTCAAACTCGTTGAAAGATTTTTTGAAGTCCGGATGCGAGGTCTAAATATTAAATATGAATCATAGTTCTAATAATAGTTCTAATACTTTAGAATATATTTTATCTATTATCTATTCCGTGTTCCAGATACTAGAATAAATATCTGACGGGATAAAACCATCTCGATTAAAGATGACAGTCCCTTTCTCTGCACTATCAATAGGATCAATTCTAACAAGTCACACACTCATATTCCGGAAATACAGAAACAAAGAAATTCCGCGGTCAGACTACCAAACCAAAATCGAATGAGATAAAAATATAATATAAGACCTAATCCTTTTTGTATTGAAAAGCTAGTTAGTTGATTCTTGTGAATCTAATTCATCGAAATTCCATCCAGTAAAATGGAAGAATTATAAATCTCCAAAATAATAGATAAAAATATTGCAAATAGAGCCATTGCAACACCCATCAAGGGAGTCGTTCCCCACCCAGGAGCTACTTTACCATATTCTGAATTCAATGGTTTCAATAACTCCCCTACAACAGTTCGTCTTGGACCAGATCTAGAACTACCCTCAACGGTTTGTGTAATCATATTTTTTTTATTGGGATCTGTTGACTTTGTATACCATTCTGCTGTAAATAAATGATCTTATTCTAGATCCATTGTGGTCTTGAAATTATATAATAATGGAAACAGCAACCTTTGTTGCCATCTCTATATCTGGTTTACTTGTAAGTTTTACCGGGTACGCCTTATATACTGCTTTTGGGCAACCCTCTCAACAACTAAGAGATCCATTCGAAGAACATGGGGACTAGTTGAAGTAATGAGCCTCCCAATATTGGGAGGCTCATTACTTCAATTGATAGAATGAAAAAATCATTTCATCTTTTTAGTTGGAACTTTAGGTGGTTCTCTAAAAAAGATAGCGAAAAAAATGATTCCTAAAGTTGAGACTAAGAGGAATGTATAAACCAATGCTTCCATAGATTTGATCGTGGTTTACAATTATAGCTTTCATACCTGTTTATTTTGGATCGGTCTCCGGGATAAAAGAAAAAACAATAGGAAAAGAGAAAGACAGCGATTCAAATCAACATTTATCCGGTTCCTCCTATGCCAAATTCAAATCACAACAAAAAAAAGAAAAAAAAGTCGAATGAATAAGGAACAAAACAATGTTGTGTTGTATCAGACTACCTGTCTTTTTGTAGTTGGATCTCCGAGTTTTTGGAATGCTCCAAATTCCACTTGAGCATCCAAATCTGGGTCAATACCAGCAAAAACATCTCTGAACAAGGTTCTAGCACCATGCCAAATGTGTCCGAAAAAGAAAAGCAGAGCAAACGAAGCATGTCCAAAAGTAAACCAACCTCTTAGACTGCTACGAAAAACACCATCCGATTTCAAAGCAGCACGATCTAATTCAAAAATTTCACCCAATTGAGCACGTCTAGCATATTTTTTCACAGTAGCGGGATCGCTATAACTGACGCCGTCGAGTTCGCCGCCATAGAACTCAACAGTTACGCCTACTTGTTCGACACTATACTTGGATTCCGCCCTTCTAAAAGGAACATCGGCTCTAACAATTCCGTCTCCGTCTACCAAAACAACCGGAAATGTTTCAAAAAAGGTAGGCATACGACGTACAAAAAGTTCACGCTCCTCTTTATCTCGAAAGATAGGGTGTCCTAACCATCCAACAGCTATTCCATCCCCATTGTCCATTGAGCCCGCTCTAAACAATCCCCCTTTTGCCGGATTATTGCCGATGTAATCATAAAAAGCTAATTTTTCAGGAATTTTAGACCAAGCTTCTGATAAACTTTGATTTTCGGCTAGTCCAGCACCAACTCTTCGATATATTTCTTGCTGGAAGTATCCCTGATCCCATTGATAACGAGTGGGACCAAATAATTCAATCGGGGTTGTTGCTGAACCATACCACATAGTTCCAGCAACAACAAAAGCTGCAAAAAAGACAGCAGCGATACTACTGGAAAGTACGGTTTCAATATTTCCCATACGTAATCCTTTGTACAGACGTTGGGGTGGACGGACACTAAGATGGAAAAGGCCTGCTAATATGCCTAATGTCCCTGCTGAAATATGATGAGAGGCTATTCCCCCCGGAACAAAAGGATCAAAACCTTCCACACCCCACGCGGGATTTACGGATTGTACCCTTCCGGTTAGTCCATAAGGATCGGATACCCATATTCCAGGACCATACAATCCTGTTACATGAAATGCGCCAAAACCAAAGCAAGCCACCCCGGAAAGAAATAAATGAATTCCAAAGATTTTGGGCAAATCCAAAGATGGTTTTCCTGTACGTTCATCACAAAAGATTTCTAGATCCCAATAGACCCAATGCCAGATAGCCGCCAAGAAGCACAAGCCAGAAAACACAATATGTGCTCCAGCCACACCTTCGTAACTCCAAATACCCGGATTTGTTATAGTCCCTCCTGTGATACTCCAACCGCCCCATGAATTGGTTATTCCTAAACGAGTCATGAAGGGTATAACGAACATACCTTGTCTCCACATTGGGTCAAGAACAGGGTCAGAAGGATCAAAAACCGCTAATTCATATAGAGCCATCGAACCGGCCCAACCAGCAACCAGAGCTGTATGCATTATATGGACAGAAAGCAAACGACCAGGATCATTCAATACGACGGTATGAACACGATACCAAGGCAAACCCATGAAAATACCCCTTATATCAACAAAAAATAGACACTATGTAACTTTATTGCACTGGAAAAATATGCTACGGACCTTCTTTTTGTCAGTGGATTATCTCAGGTAAAGGAATTAATATTTGGTCGAGTTTTTTTTAGTAATAATGGAACAATTCTATTCATAGGAACAAAAAGAAGCCGATCTATTCTATACCTGATAAGTAACAATACGCAATGATAAAAGGGGGTTGACCCTATTTTTATTTATATGCGTATTTATATGAGTGAATGCAGACATATTTGTTCATCACTCAAAGGACCTATTCATAAGAATTTTCCTTTATTCATTTGGTCTTCTTTTTTTTTATTTATTTATTTATTTTTATGAACTTATTCAATCTATAAATCGATAAATCAAATATGATAAAATACAATAGGATAAGGACCAATCATTATTAAGACAATAAACCCATTGGTACGCTTCCGCATAAGAGCGCGATATACCACATCTTTGTGTCATCATTTTATGCCCATTGGTGTTCCAAAAGTACCCTTCCGGAGTCCGGGAGAGGAAGATGCCTCGTGGGTTGACGTATAGTGTAGCTTGTCCGATATATTGGGTCGTGTGGTATTTCCCCGTTATCCCCCCCGATCGAGATATCCCCTCCTTCCCCCCAAAAAGATTGATTGAATCATCAAAAATTTGAAATGTGAAATAGTGTGAAATTTAATTAGATCTTTTTTGGGGGGGATATCAAAATCCGAATTAATATTATCAATTTAGAAGAATCTATGGTTGACTTGGTTGGACCAATAAACCAATAAAATGAAGAATCCAGGCTCTGTTTATAAAAAAAATCCAATTGGTAATATATCTACGATTATTACTTATCAGATATTTGGCGGAAACCATGAAATAAATTGAAGAAAAAAAAAGAAGTCGTAGCAAAAAGACGTGGTATTGGAATATTTGTCCTATATGTGCAAATCCAAATCGGGCGGATCTTTTCTTTATTACTCGGAGTAGAACAAAAACCTAAAAGAATTGAAGAAACCCATTCCGAAACAAGAAAATTACATTGCGATTTGGATTCGATCTCGATGAAAACAATACATCAATGAGAACTTAGTTCAATAAGTTTAGTACATTATTTATTATTATTATAATATAACATGTTTATTATAACCTAAGTAAACGGGTCAAAAATCGTCTTTCTTGAAAAATTAAAGAAAAAGCCCGCTATGAATATGAAAAAAGGGGTTAACTTTACACATTGATTCTTTTTGGTAATTTTTGGTGAACCGTATGCATCAAAAGGTGCAAGTACGGCTCCTAAGAGATAAATTTTTATCCTAACCAATCGACTTTATCGAGAAAGACTACTTTTTTTAGGCCAAGCGATTGATAGTGATATATCGAATCAGCTTATTGGACTTATGATATATCTTAGTATAGAGGATGATAACAAAGATCTTTATTTGTTTATAAACTCTCCGGGCGGATGGGTAATACCCGGAATAGCGATTTATGATACTATGCAATTTGTGCAACCAGATGTACAGACAGTATGCATGGGATTAGCCGCTTCAATGGGATCTTTTATTCTGGCAGGGGGAGAAATTACCAAACGTCTAGCATTCCCTCACGCTTGGCGCCAATGATTCTTTTATTTGAGTGAGGAAAAAAAGAAGACTATGCCTTCGCCATATGAATATTAAGTAATAATAGCACAGCACTTCGAGTTCGATATGATAATTTTTTTGTTTTTTCCAAAATTATTCAATTATGTACCGAAAGGGTAGTATGAAAAGGGGATATTTCCTATTTTATCGCATCTATCGGGAGGAGTCTATTCCAGCGTCACAAACTTTTTTGTTTTCACACCAAAAAGGAAAACTTTTAACAATATTTATGAAGACTATGAAAAAAAAAGAAACTTTGGGATTGCTGATTAAGAGACGCAATAATAAAGAAACGGAACCATCATAGTATTTTTTTAATTACTACACAAAACAAAAAGGAAGGGTGGTTTTTGAATCATTTACCGATCCGGGTATGATGGACCCCCTACATTTTCTATTTCTTCAAAAGAAGGTAAAAATTCTTCAATATAAGGTAAAAAAGAAATTAGGTTGTAGAGCCGTATGCAATACGCAAAAGGTGCCTGTACGGTACGTTTGTTCAATTCCGTCTTATCTTTTTTTTTATTCTTTCTTTATCTCTCTCGCTTTATCGTGCGAAATAGGAACCGTTTTTTATGTTATATCATCAGGGTAATGATCCATCAACCCGCTAGTGCTTTTTATGAGGCACAAACGGGAGAATTTATCCTGGAAGCGGAAGAACTGCTGAAACTGCGTGAAACTATCACAAGGGTTTATGTACAAAAAACGGGAAAACCTTTATGGACTGTATCCGAAGACATGGAAAGGGATGTTTTTATGTCAGCAGCAGAAGCCCAAACTCATGGAATCGTTGATCTTGTAGCAGTTGAATAAAAAATTAGTGAGTATTCCGCGCCAAAGTTTGAAATCATCTTACCGTTGAATATTTTCAATTAATATAATTTTTCTAGTAATATTAAATCTAGTAATATTTTCAATTAATATAATTTTTCTAGTAATATTAAATCTAGTAATATTAATAGAGAGAAAATCGAGTAATATTAATATAGAGAATATAAGTAATTCATAATCATCGGATTAGGATTGATCTAAACTAGCTCATTATGTATATAACTCAACATGCCAACTATAAAACAACTTATTAGAAACACAAGACAGCCAATCAGAAATGTTACGAAATCCCCCGCTCTTCAGGGATGCCCTCAGCGCCGAGGAACATGTACTAGGGTGTATGTGCGACTCGTTCAGATCATGGACTAAGACAAAAAAAAATAAAGGAAAAAATTCCAATATTAGTGATCAGTACCAATGAAATAGGATAGAATGCAAGAAACTATCTTCAAAAAAAAATCGATTACTAATATTTCTCTTTCTATTGCGTATCAAATTTATGGTTTCCGTTGGTGCAAATCCAATCACCTCAATTTGCAATTTCAAATGCGAAAGACTTTCCCATTGGTAGCAAATAGTTATCTATTAAGCTGGGGACAATCTCATTTTAAAACTTGCAAGAACGGACTAACAGGGTCAGTTACTCAGCCAATCTTCATACTTAAATACCGTTACTGTGTAGTTCGTTGTGAAAGACCTATTACTAGATATTTCATGGATAGAGCCAAAGAGTGTGAACTGTACAAGTTAACAATAGCATTGATTAAATGAAGGAAGGGGCTCCGGTGTATAGAGGGGACCTCGCTATTTAAGAAGTAACCATAGAAACGATGGAACCCATTATTTCTTTATCCATTTCCATTTCATTTGTTTTTTTTTTTGATACCTAGTCTCGATACAATTTCTTATTTCGAGGTGAAATGCTTAGAAATTAAAATAAAAAAATAGTGGTTGGGAAGGTTATACTAGCAAAAGCCATTGGGATTTTTATTTTAGACACTGAAATAATCCGTTTTGTTATTAATGTACTAGGAAAAAAAATAACTAAAACAAACGAAATCAAAATAGTTATTCATCAAAGTTTCATTTATTCAATGACCAGAATTAAAAGAGTATTTATGGCTCGGAAACATCGGAAAAAAATTCGTTTAGTTACATCAAGCTTTCGGGGGGCTCATTCAAGACTTACTATTCATCAACACAAAATAAAAGCTTTGGTTTTAGCCCATTGGGATAGAGATAGGAAAAAAAGATATTTTCGTCGTTTGTGGATCAGTCGAATAAATGCAGTAATTCGAGAGAATAAAAATCAAAAAGACTATAGTTATAGTATATTCATGTATAATCTGTACAAGAAGCAGTTGCTTCTTAATCGTAAAATACTTGCACAAATTGCTATATTAAATAGGAACTGTCTTTCTATGATTGTCAACGAGATCATAAAATAAAAATTCCCCGGAGACTGAACTCCGGGAAAGTAGAGTAGGTATTTGTATGAAAAAATAGAAATCATATGATAAAGTGATCAAAGTCGTCAAAATGAGCAATAGTATAACATAGGAAGATATTTTATTCTTCTTCAACGATTCTCTTTTTTCTGACAACACGACAATCCAATTTGGATTATCGTAGTTTTCGAACCAAACATCAATCCGCATTTCATTTGAGTTTAGATTGGAATTTGAATTTAATTGAAGAATAAACCCCCTTTTTTGTTTTAAGCCCAGTAGCTTGAGTAGTTGACTCACTTTTTTCAAATTCTTTTTCATTATTACGAAAAGGTAACGAAGATAAAATACGAGCTTGTTTTATAGCAATCGTAATTAATCGTTGTTGTTTTAAGGTCAATCTATTCACCCGTCTAGATAATATTTTTCCTTGTTCATTAATAAATCGACTAATTAAACTCATGTTTTTATAATCAATTCGATCCCCCGATTGGATCGGGGGCAAACGCTTACGAAAAGATCGCTTAGATTTAGGAAAGAGTAGCTTAGATTTATCCATGGTTTGTTTATTCCTTATCCCGAAAATATCAATCAATTCTTACAAAATCGGATTTCTTTTTTATTTGTTTTGTTTCTATTTTTGTTTATTTTATATTTATAGATGTTTCTATTTTTGTTTATTTTATATTTATAGATGTTATATATCTCTATAATTTATATAGATATACAATTTCTATAAACATGAAATAATATCTCATTTTTCATATTTTTGGGAATTGGGGGGATGACACACAAACAATCCATTTTATCTATTTTTTTATCTCCCCGTGAATCGTATGTTTACAACAATAGGGACAAAATTTTCTCAATTCCAATCGACTAGGCTTATTGTGTCGATTCTTTTGAGTAGTATATCTTGAAATACCCGTTGATTCCTTATTAACATTAACACTGTTTCGAACACAACCGGTACATTCCAAAATAACCGTTACTCGTATATCTTTACCTTTGGCCATGAACCCCCTTTGGGTTTTTGATTCACTTAACTCTTTTATTTTCCGATTCGAAACGAAGGAAGAAAAAAGGAAGGAAAAAATAGAAGTTGCTAATCGGAAATCCAATTATTAATTATGACAGATTTCGGTGCCATCAATAAAAGTATAGTAATAATTAAGTAATACAAAGATTTCTAACTATCTTTAGAATCACAGTACATTATTTCAGTTTTTTATTTAAGTATCTTGTAGGAGATTGTTGCCCCGCGCTAGCGATTTATTTTTCAGCCTCATTATTAATGAAATTCAATTGAAACCCGGGACCGGATTGCAAGTTTCATTGAGGTTGAATCCACTTTCTCTTTTCTTAACTTATTCGAATTCAAAAAAAAAAAGAGGGGAATATTAACGCATCTGGGAATAAACGATTGATCTCTATCAATAGACCGGCCAAGGCTCCGAACCATAGAGTACTTATCACTGGTGCCACGGAGAGATATGTTTTTAGATCTCGCATTTCAAATCCTCCTTTCTTTTTCTTTTTTGTAATTTGTAATACATAATTGTAATACATATATGATCAGATGTATATTTAGTTAATAACTACTTGTATTTGTACGCGGAATCTCTAATTCAAATGGAAATGTACAATAATTGCTTAGATATTCTTTTTTTTTTAACAAAAAAGAGGTTCCCGAGCATTCCCTAAAAAAATGAATATTTTTTGGCGGGTTTATTTCATCTTTTATTTTTTGTATTTCATATGTATATAATTTTTTTATTACTATTATATGTTATACAATATGAAACTAAAAATAAAAAAATGGCAGCATAATTTAGATATATCAACATACAGATGTGGAAAACAAAACAAAGATTCTTTAGAATGACACCGTAAAACAATTGTAGAATGACACTGTAAAACAATTGAAAGGGGTGTAGCGCAGCCCGGTAGCGCGTTTGTTTTGGGTACAAAATGTCACGGGTTCAAATCCTGTCATCCCTAATACTTATGGGCAGTACAGGGGATCAATTGAGATCAATTAAATTTGGACATACACCCATATAGATATATATATTCATAATAATAATATATATATCTATATTTTGAGAAATATATATAGATAGATATGGATATATATATATTATGATAGTATATGCATGCAAGATATATTGGCGGGGTCACAAAAATGATTTATGAAAAAAAGCGCTCTTAGTTCAGTTCGGTAGAACGCGGGTCTCCAAAACCCGATGTCGTAGGTTCAAATCCTACAGAGCGTGATTCCATTCTTTTGTTAGATCGAGGCAGTTAAAAGTCTGAATTTTGACCTCCTGTGGATTAGAATTAAAACAAATAGGAGGTCCATAAACAAAAGAGATATTTTATTAATTAATCAAAGATCCAACTGATCACCACGTCGGTATTGTAAATATGCAGTTACGAATAATCCAGCCAAAGTAATAGGAATTAGACCTAACACGATTCCAAATAGAAAAACTTCAATCATTTTAATTTGTTTGAAAGAGTAAAAAAAAAGGGGGGGTAATATCGATCCTGAAATAATAATATTATTATGATTGCCCATGAATCTCATAAGAATTGGAAATTGACATGATAAGGAACTATAGAATATATGGAATACTCCAAAAATTTTTCTTTTTATGAATTGTTCATTCAAAAAATTTCCAATTCATTTCAAAATTTCAAATCAAATAAGTCGTATCTTGTTCAGCCCAATAAATAGAGCCGAGGTTATAGTTAAAGCCACTAGTAGAAAGCCGAAATAACTAATGATAGTAGGCATAAAAAAAGAGGCAAGATGAAATATCTTCTTTTTATACATATGTTTATAAAGCACTTACCTAAGTTCCCATTTTTGAAAGAAAGATACAAAGAAAAGGTACCACTTGAAAAATACAATTGAAAGTTTTTGATTCGTCAATCAATCATAATCATTATAGACGAACAAAAATATAGTGACATAGGTAAGAAATCAATTCATCATCTGTGACATCCCGTGATTCCAAATCAACCGATTCATTGATCAATTCTTGAGTTCAGTAAACTAATTTAATTCCATATTAAGTATATTAATAAGAACTGTATAACTTCATTCAATTCAAAAAAAGTTTCTATTTTTTTGAATTAATATGGAATAAAACTAGAAAAAATATCTATTTTGATCTTTGATCTTTTTTTATTTATTTATTTTGTATCGAACCCATTTTTTTTAGAACAAAAGAAGAGTGGCCTTATACTTATAATGTCCTTTAACTTCTTTACTTTCAACCCATTCGATTTTGTTTCGATTTACTAGTGGGTTCCATTCTCATAATATTTCGAATGAGAAGAAAAGGGATATCAGATCGCTCGAAACTTGGGTTCTACATTTTCTTTTTTTTTTTTAATAGAAAGCTCTATCCTTGTAATTAAGTCAACAAACTTTTGATATAGGATATAATGGGTATAATAATACAAGAACAACAATGCGCATGTTACGAATATTGATTAAAATTTAATTCGTTGTTTTCTGTCATCAAATATTATCTATTGCTGTTATTACTGTTACTTCTTACTGGATGGCTAACCAATTCTTTAAAATGAAAAAAGCGGGGGTTTCAACAAAAACATGTTCTATTCTACAAACACAAAAAAGCATATTTCTCGATTTCGGATCTAATTGAATTGTAGAAATATGATAATCTCTTACATGAATTATTCGAAACCAATCCGTCGAATTCACATTTTACTCGATCTTCA